ATCTCAATGATATATGATTCCCATATGTATGGTTTATGAAGAATCACTCCATAAAAAAGGCAGTGTGATAAAGCATCAACATTAATATGAAATAAAGATACAAAATATACGATTACAATACAATATAATAATAAATATACAAAAAAAAGAGAATAAATCAAAAAATTCAATTCAAATTATATAATCAATATAGATAATATTGTCTATTATCTATCTAATAAGCTAGAAAAATAAGATATCAAAGATAGAAAAGATATAAAATGGATGAATAATTGAATCGAGCTTCGAGTTAAGAAAAACTGAGGAGATTTACTCGGAAACAAATAACATATTTTGTTGGAAGCTCCATTGCAGAGTTCAGGCCTAAACATTAATGGAGAAGCTATGGGAACGATGGAACCTATGACTACATAGGATTTTTTTTTTTGAAAACGAATTAATCCTAATGATTCACTGGGTAGGATGGCGAAATGAACCAAGAAATAAATGAAGGAGGAAAGAGTCAATATTCGCCCGCGAACACTTTATTTATTTTTATGAAATTTCACAATTTCATTTATATTTCATATAGCAAATAACTTTTGGCATGATTCAATAGAGGTAAAGTCAAATACTTTTTCAAATTTGATATTGATAAAAGAAAGAAACATCATATATAAACAAACATGCCCCAGTTATCTACTTAATATATAAGTTATCTACTTATATATACTTATATATATATATATAGCTATAGCTCCCTATATAACAGTAACAAATTCAATAAAAAAAATTAAATTAATCTATTTTTTTGATAGAATGAAATACATGTCTATATGTAAGATTATTGAATCATTTCATTCGCGAGGAGCTGGATGAGAAGAAACTCTCATGTCCGGCTCTGCAGTAGAGATGGAATTGAAAAACAACCATCAACTATAACCCCAAAAGAACCAGATTTCGTAAACAACATAGAGGTAGAATGAAAGGAATATCTTGCCGAGGCAAGAATATTTGTTTTGGCAGATACGCTCTTCAAGCACTTGAACCTACTTGGATCACAGCTAGACAAATAGAAGCAGGGCGAAGAGCAATGACACGATACGCGCGTCGTGGTGGAAAGATATGGGTACGTATCTTTCCCGACAAACCTGTTACAGTAAGACCTACGGAAACACGTATGGGTTCGGGTAAGGGATCTCCCGAATATTGGGTATCCGTTGTGAAACCGGGCCGAATACTTTATGAAATGAGTGGAGTATCAGAAACTGTAGCCAAAGCAGCTATGGAAATAGCTGCATGCAAAATGCCTATACGAACTCAATTTGTTATTTCAGGATAGGTAAACAAAAGTAAAGGAATATTGAGAATGAAAAAAAAACGCGGGTTTCTTTATCTCTGGACAGACAATATTTATTTTTTCCTTACATTGAAATAAGAGATTCAAATAAAAATGATATGATTCAACCTCAGACCCTTTTGAATGTAGCGGATAACAGTGGAGCTCAAGAATTGATGTGTATTCGAATAATAGGAACTGGTAATCACCGATATGCCCATATTGGTGATATTATTGTTGCTGTAATCAAAGAAGCAGTGCCCAACATGCCTCTAGAAAGATCCGAAGTAATTCGAGCTGTGATTGTACGCACGTGTAAAGAACTCAAACGTGACAACGGCATGATAATACGATATGATGACAATGCAGCGGTTATCATTGATCAAGAAGGAAATCCAAAAGGAACTCGGATTTTTGGTGCGATTGCTCGGGAATTGAGACAGTTGAATTTTACTAAAATAGTTTCATTAGCACCCGAAGTATTATAATATTTTATATAATACTAGTAGATAGATGAAAAAGGGATATATTCTTTTTCTATGTATAGAATATTCAAATATCTGAAATAGATCCGATGAATGGATTGTGTCTCATGCATATACTTTAAAATTTAAAATTTTTATAATTTAAGAATAAAAAAAATTCAATAAAACAAAAAAGAAGCATGTTGATTATATCAAAATGAGGAGGCACTAATAACTATAGTTCGTCATGGGTAGGGACATTATTGCCGATATAATAACTTCTATAAGAAATGCTGACATGAATCAAAAGGGAAGAGTTCAAATAGTATCTACTAATATCACTAAAAACATTGTGAAAATACTTTTACGAGAAGGTTTTATTGAAAACGTTCGAAAACATAAAGAAAGTCAAAAAAAATTCTTGGTTTCAACCTTACGACATAGAAAAGCTATAAAAGGGAAAAAAATAATTTTAAAACGTATAAGTCGACCCGGTCTACGAATCTATTCCAACTATCAACGAATTCCTAAGATTTTAGGTGGAATGGGGATTGTAATTCTTTCTACTTCTCGAGGTATAATGACAGATCGAGAAGCTCGACTAGAAAAAATTGGAGGAGAAATTTTGTGTTATATATGGTGATTCTCTTGGGGTACCCTAACTTTCTCTCAAACTTACCTTTTGTAAAATAGAGAGAAGAAGTGAATTATAGAACTC